CGACAAATTATTAGATTCCAGGCCAAATCGTATTTTTTATACTAAAATTTTTCTATGTTATTATTATTTAATATAAATTAAAATAATTCTAAATTCGTTCTATAAATAATATATATAATCGAAGTAAAATGAATAATTCATAAATAACGAATAAAAAAAAATTCTTAAATAATGAAAATAGAGCTTGGATCAAATCATGTCATTCCATTATATTTATATTGACAATTTCAAAAAACTGTTGATATTATGATCATAGTATGATGGCGGTCGATCAAGTATGCCCCCATCGTCTAGTGGTTCAGGACATCTCTCTTTCAAGGAGGCAGCGGGGATTCGACTTCCCCTGGGGGTAGGGTACTACGAAAGGAAGTTGATCATATCATGGATTACCAATAAGTCTAAAATGGATTCTTCCTGGGTCGATGCCCGAGCGGTTAATGGGGACGGACTGTAAATTCGTTGGCAATATGTCTACGCTGGTTCAAATCCAGCTCGGCCCAATAATTCGCCAATCTACCATGAGATGGTATAAACTCTTGGCCTTCCGAACTACCCGATACGCAGGAGTCAAATTTTCTTCTATATCCCTTAATTTCCCTGGGATTGTAGTTCAATTGGTTAGAGCACCGCCCTGTCAAGGCGGAAGCTACGGGTTCGAGCCCCGTCAGTCCCGACGAATCCAATAAATCCATCAATTAACCTCTCGTTTTTTTTTCCTTTTTCATTTATTATCATCAAACAAAAAGTATCGATTGGTGGTATAAAGATATATTTGGATTAGTACAATTGTTGGTAGCATTATATTCAGGATTCCAAGACATATCGGGTTTTCTTTTTCGATTGTTCATAATGGAATATGTACAGAGAATATCGCAGGGTTCTTGGTAGCACATACACAAATGGAATTCATTTTGAAATTTGAAAAATCTATTTCATTCAAATTGCACACTGAACTTTTTATATATATGTCCTAGTCCTAATAGAATAATCTGAGGAAAGAGGATAAAAGAAAGATGAAGATCGTCCCACAATCACACCTTTATTCAAGAAGGAATTAATTTAGTGAAGAAATGCATAAAGTTTCGTACCTATTTATTAGATTTTCGGAGTCTCATCGACATCAAAAACGCTACTATAAATGGGAAAATATTAGATACTTTCAACTCGGATTCATTTTTATCAAACCTCTTTGTCTTCAAAGAAAATTAGATCATTATAAAAAAAAGAGTTTAGAACTTAACTTTTTTCTTTTTCCATTTCACCTCTATTGTTTATTTTGGTTTGTGGCTAATGGAAGTGGAAGGGTCGTTCGAGAAGTATCATTTCATCGGATAATGATACACAAAAGGCGTAGGGTAGTTTATCGAAAAGAAAAAACGGAACAGTAAATAAAATAACTCCTGATTGGATCAAGAATCCCATTTTTTATTTGATTCAGTGTGGATAAAAGATATTTTTATGGTATACTATTCAATTCTCGACGATGAATTTATTTGATAGCTTAAATATTGTTATTTATGATATTGATTCGATTCAATACCATCGAGAGGGAGTTCATCCATTGAATTTACAGGCAAAAGATTTATCATCTCTATGGGATTAAATCCCGAGTTATTGTGAAATAAAATTAAAATAAAAAAACGATTAGATTATGGAAGTAAATATTCTTGCATTTATTGCTACTGCATTGTTCGTTCTCGTGCCTACTGCTTTTCTACTTATCATTTACGTAAAAACAGTCAGCCAAAATCAAAGTAAAAATGATTAATAAATTTGACCGAAACTTAACTTCTGACGAAAAGGATTAAAATTCCGCGTCTTAAATGAAATGCGCAGACTAGAATCGTCAGTATTCTATGCGATCCGATAGTATATGGTAGAAAGAAAGATTCATATATTTCTTTCTACCATACCTTTCTCGTAGTTTTCTTGTAGTGTAAAAAAAGTTCTACAGTGTATAAAATACTGTAGTAAAGTTGTACTCTAATAATAATACAAACTTAATCTACAATACTACAATAGGATGGATCTTCCTATATGTAGATATCAATTCCATATATGGAATGTATCTAATTCTATTTCTTTGTCTTTCGTATTTTTTTCAATATGAATCTCCATATCTATCGAAAAAGTAAGATCAATGAAGGAAGTTTGATTAAAAAAATCAAGTCATTTTTTTTTTAGTTTAGCATTTTAAAGAGTTAAAAAAAAACTTTTCAGAATGATCTATAAAACAATTTATAGAGTTTTTTTCCTCAACTCAATTAATAAATAGTACCTCTAGAGTCCACTTCTTCCCCATACTACGAGTGAAAGAGAAAATGTAAAGACTACCATTAAAGCAGCCCAAGCGAGACTTACTATATCCATGTGAATTATGTCCCCTATTTCTATGAATATGAAGGAATTATTCTATTATGACTCACTAATAATAGTGGAATAAATGGCGCAGAGTCAAAAATATATTCTGACCCAACACTATTGATAAATCAATCAACGA